CAGTCTCACTTGGATCGCTTCGAACAACATGGTTCACTTGTTTGATTTGTGGATTCGTTCCTCCCCTGGCGGAAAAGAAACTACTCCTTGCCCCAACAAACCCCAATCCTACCCTTCCCGCCGTAGACGCAACCCGGTCCGCTTCGAGATCAGTTCAATCAGCGGCTAAGTCCGCTTAAGTACTCACTTTCGCTCCGCGGTAAGCATGCGAGTCAATTAGCCCCTTGACCACTTCTGTCTCTGAACTCACTTATCAAGTCTGACCTTTTCCCCGAGATCGGTTCATCACTCGCAAACCGGCCAGTCAGCGGTTTAGTCAACGAAAAGCAAGTACAATACAAGTACGAAAGGAGCTAACCAACCAAGCTCGGAAATAGGGAAAGACTACCTAAAGACTCCTCCGCTTGTACGCTGCAGGTGCTTTCCTTTTTTTTGGCAGCGGGATTTCGGGTGAGGTACGGTGTCCGGTTCATTCAACCTATTCTTTGTTGGTTGGTGCCTGCTCCGATTCTCTAAAACCGAGACCTACGAATGATTCTTTGCCCATATTTTGGGCGGTACCACCACATTATCTTTTTCTATTTAATTAAGTAGGTTAGAACTCTTTTTAACAGCCTTCTAACAAGTTCGGCTTGTTTGTTAGTTTCCCGGGAAAGGAAAAGTGCATCAATCGATTAGAAATCCATTTTAGTGCATTCGGATACTACCGGTCCAGTTCAGATTGTTAGTCATAGAGTCCCGAACATTCTAAGAGCTTGGCCTGGTTCAGATGCCCATTCCTCAACGGGCTCTCCTCTCTATGGTTAGCTAGCCCCAAAAAAGTAAACAAGGGCAAGGTTAATACTTACTTTTACTGAATGCTCGCTTAAAGCCTCTACGAGTAGCGCTTTCTATTGGCTAGCCGGATTCTCCTAAAAGAATAGTGGTTTCCCTTCTTTCAGGGGGGACTTACTTTGATTATGTAATAGACAGCTGGCCCCAACAAGGACAGTACGAAGCCTCTCAGATCGCGTTAGAACGACTTATACGCGTTCTTATTAAGCAATTCAATGCGCATTTATCCAAGACGAAAGCATTTATAGAGCGAAAAAGGGCTTTCGAGTGAGCTTGGGGTATTCGATCGAGGTCAAGGATTGGTCTATGCAAATAGTAGTTGCTCATTTTTCTCCACCCATTTTATCATAATGATCTTCCCATGGGATAAGTGAGATCTTCCAGAGAATATAGATCCGCTGGAGAAGAAAGATCCACTAGAAAAGAGATATTCGTTAGAGAATAAAGATAAAAAAAAGTATTTTGGTAGGCGATTTTTCTCTTTCTCTTTCTGTATCGGAAAGTCTGGTCATAGTTATTTTGTGTCATTTATTGATGATTTTTCTAGAATGACATGGATATACCTTATGAAGAGTAGAGATGAAGTTTTCACTTGTTTATCCTTTCTTTCATGTTATGATCAGAAAGAAGTTTGGTACTAACATTAGAATCCTGAGTGAGGTCATAATTTTTTGGTGAATATTTTTCTATAGAATTTCAGGATTGTGGTATCCTTTTTCAGACCTCCTGTCCGAGGACTCCCCAGAAAAATGGTGTTCCCGAAAGGAAAAAGATCCATCTTATTGAGGTAAAAAGTGCTCTGTTGTTTCAAATGAAAGTGCCTAAGTCTTTTTTTTTGGGTATGTTCGTCGGAATGCCCACATTGAATTAGCAAGAATGCCGGCTCAATCAATCCCATAGGGTGATGTAGAGCTCCTGGAAGGTCTTTCTTCAAGCCAGCCTAGAGTTTATGAGTTGAGGGGTTGAGGAGTTCTTGATTTGCCACAGGTAAGATTGATTGGGAGAGAATGCACTGAAAGAGAGGTCTAAAAAAAAAAGGGGAGGTATTGATTTGACCCGATAATGGTACCTTGTGGGAGTTGCTTTCTTTCGGTGTAGTGGCCTGAAACTTAGTGTTATGAGGACCTCCTGGAAAGAAAGAGCCCTAACAGAGAGTCTTTTTTGCGAGGGAAGATTTGAAAGACAAGATGTTTGTAGTGGTTATGGGGGGCTTGTTTTCTGGCAAATATTAGTTGCGACTAGTTGAGTTTTCCCTCCTTTCGTACATAAGAGAAGCCCTTAAGCGAGGGGGTGAAGAATGGGGGGTTTTATAAAAAGTCTGTACTCAATTCACTACGTTTGCTGCCTAGGATCCATAAGGAGCTTCTCTTAGCTGACAGTCGTCAAAAGCTAGCAACAATACTAAAACTTCTTGCTTTGGCCGCTTAAGGTTAAGGAGGGTCTTCTCAAAACAAATAACTAAGGAAGGAAGCAACCTACTTATTTTTATTATTCTCTCCATTCCAATAAAATGCAACTGGCAGGCGAGGCATTTTCAGAAACGGAAACGACGCTATTTATACTCCTCTTCCGAAGCAACAAGACACCAAAAACAAGCTTATACCTATTTTAGTTATGCTTTAAACAGCCCACGAAAGGCAGGAAGACGGAATACGGAAAGCAGCTT